CGACGAATTGCCAAAACATTTGACTATTGACTCATTCCAATATAAAGGATTAGTGAATCAAATAATAGATAGTAAATGGATCGGTTTGAAAATAAATGAGTTGTTAGTTGTAGAATATTATTCCCGTCAGACTTGAACCTAATGAAAATAACAAGGAAGGGTTTTTGCTCCTTTTTTCGTCGAACTGAACTGAAATAAAGTAAATAAAATAAATAGCTTTGATTCGCATTTTTCCCATTTACGTATTCCAACAAATGGATCAGATCAGCAGTGGGATTTTCATTTCTTTTTCACTCTTTTCAATATTTTTATTTTATGTATCAGAGTAATGGAATTAGGAATAGAGAATAGAATCTCTATCAAATAAGGGTCTTACTTTACAGTTAAAATAACTGTATCAATTGTTATTTTATTTAATACATTGTGGTCAGTAACATTGGTGAATTACCAGAAACGGAAAGAGAGGGATTCGAACCCTCGGTAAACAAAAGCCTACATAGCAGTTCCAATGCTACGCCTTGAACCACTCGGCCATCTTTCCTACATAATCTTATTATTGACCAGAAACCGAGTGAATAGTGAGTCATTCATATTATTTTATTGCAGTACAGGTACGACCGATCAATGAGTCCATAAGAATCAAAAATTCTTTTCAAACTTCATATTTATCAACAAGAATTTCTCTCATTAGCTAACCCATAGATCTATTACAAATCGATAAATCGTCCCATGGATTTTTCTATTCCCACTATATTGTATGTTGTATACATGTTATGCAAACAAAATGAATAGTTATAGTTTCTCTACTCTATTTGATTTTTATCATGGAATGATTATTCCATTCTTTTTTTTTTTTTTCTCTTTGTATCATAACCAAATGAAAACTTCTCAAATTATCAGAATCCATAGTAAAAAAAAGTGCTTGGTTATTCAACTTGGATAAAATAGTAATAATTCCGTGCATTGGTATACTTATTTCTAATAAATTAAATATTAAAAAAAAAGGTGGAAGATTCATATCTTTTTTTTTTTAGAATTAGTTTGTTTTTATGTTATTTCGTATTGCAAAATTCCTTTGTTTGTGGGATTATTTTCCCGAGGGGTAATGAGAAGAATTAGGGAATGAATTACGAATTATGTCTAGATCTCGGATAAATGGAAATTTTATTGATAAGACCTCCTCAATTGTAGCCAATATCTTATTACGAATAATTCCGACAACTTCAGGAGAAAAAAAGGCATTTACCTATTACAGAGATGGTGCGATTTGATTCTTTTTTCTTTTTTTAGCCCTAAGTCTTATGAGAAAGGGACGTAGCTCGAGATAGAAAGAAACTCATTTTTGAAATAAACCCACGCTTGATGAAGGTGAAGTTTGGAAATAGAACAATTCCTTCTGTCGTGTATCCTCGATTGATGCAGCCTCAGATGCTTCAATTGTTGATTGATTTTAGTATTGAGCGAAAGGTTATACCTATAGGTTCTGTATTGCAGGGCAATCCTACTCCACTAGTACCAATAGGTGACATAGGGGAAGAAGTGCTACACCTAGGAATCAACAACACGAAAACTTTGTTTAAAATTACCCTTTTCCTTATTGATATTGGGAATAAAAAGAATGGTTAGGACAACAAACACCCATCTCGCTTGTACTTTGGATACCCATATAACCATCAAAGATCGTTGAAGTGACTAATTCCTGGAAATAGTAGGCGTTGAGGACAAAGAAATTGTTGGAGTTACCATTTCTATATAGCACTAATAATGATTGGTGTTAAGTTAAGAAAAAAAAAACTTCCTGCGGGAAGGCTGGCTATAGATTTCTTGTAAAAATATCAGCCCCTGTCAGTTCATAATAAAATAAGAATAGTTAAATTTGGATTTTATTTAGTACTATGCACAGAAGGGAGGAGCCGTATGAGATGAAAATCTCACGTACGGTTCTGGAACGGAGATTCTTTGAATAGAATGAACGACCGTAACGGATGTCAGCTCAATCCGAAGGAAATTATGCGGAAGCTTTACAGAATTATTATGAAGCTACGCGACCAGAGATTGATCCCTATGATCGAAGTTATATACTCTATAATATAGGACTTATACACACAAGCAACGGTGAACATACGAGGGCTTTGGAATATTATTTCCGGGCACTAGAGCGAAACCCATTCTTACCACAAGCTTTTAATAATATGGCCGTGATCTGTCATTACGTGCGACTATCTCCACTATAGAAAGAAGAAAAAAAGATCAAATTGGCTAGTATAACTACTAGAAAAAAATGGGCTTTCTACATATGCATCGTTCAAAGAAACGATTTTTATCAGCTGTAGTAAGGAAAGAGACTTCATGAGAACTAAAATAGGAAGAAATGGGTATGGCCCAAATACTATATTCTATGGATAAAAGATCGAATTGATAGAGAAAGCACCGTAAAGATCAATTAGCGAGCTATTGGGTCGATACAGTTAAGAACTGCTTACTTATGTCATGATATGGA